GTTAATGTAGCTTAACATCAAAGCAAAGCACTGAAAATGCTTAGATGAGCCCATTCGCTCCATAAACACATAGGTTTGGTCCTGGCCTTTCCATTAGCTATTGATAAACTTACACATGCAAGAATCCTCGCCCCAGTGAAAACGCCCTTCTAAATCACCTAGTGATAACAAGGAGCCGGCATCAAGCACACTAAAAGTAGCTCAAGACGCCTCGCTTAGCCACGCCCCCACGGGAGACAGCAGTGACAAAAATTAAGCAATAAATGAAAGTCTGACTAAGTTATATTATTGAGGACTGGTCAATTTCGTGCCAGCCACCGCGGTCATACGATTAGACCAAGCTAATGGATACTCGGCGTAAAGAGTGTTTTAGAACCCAAGAACTAATAAAGTCAAGTCCTAACTAAGCTGTAAAAAGTTCTAGTTACAACAAAGACAAAAGACGAAAGTAACTTTAAAAAATCTGAACACACGACAGCTAAGATCCAAACTGGGATTAGATACCCCACTATGCTTAGCCTTAAACATAAAAAATTTTAAACAAAATTATTCGCCAGAGTACTACTAGCAAGAGCTAGAAACTCAAAGGACTTGGCGGTGCCTTATACCCTTCTAGAGGAGCCTGTTCCATAATCGATAAACCCCGATCTACCTTACCAATCTTTGCTAAATCAGCCTATATACCGCCATCTTCAGCAAACCCTAAGAAGGAAACATAGTAAGCGCAAGTATCAACATAAAGACGTTAGGTCAAGGTGTAGCTTATGGATTGGAGAGAAATGGGCTACATTCTCCGAACCGGAGCAACACTCACGAAGACTCACATGAAATCAAAAGTTAAAGGTGGATTTAGTAGTAAATTAAGAGCAGAGTGCTTAATTGAATCAGGCCATGAGGCACGCACACACCGCCCGTCACCCTCCTCAAATAAAAAATATTAGTTACTACTTAAAATTCATAATATTAACTTATGAGAGGAGATAAGTCGTAACAAGGTAAGTGTACTGGAAGGTGCACTTGGACAACTCAAAGTGTAGCTTAAATACAAAGCACCTAGTTTACACCTAGAAGATTTCACATGAACTGACCACTTTGAAACCAGACACAGCCCACAAACTAAATCTCACAAAACTACCCTAATTAAACTAAATCAAAACATTTATAATAATAAAAGTATAGGTGATAGAAATTATATACGGCGCTATAGAGAAAGTACCGCAAGGGAAAAATGAAAGAGGATTGTAAGTAAAAAACAGCAAAGCTTAACTCTTGTACCTTTTGCATAATGATTCAACTAGAAAATATTAGCGAAAAGAATTATAGTTAAGTAACCCGAAACCAGACGAGCTACCTACTAGCAGCTTAATAGAGCAAACTCGTCTATGTTGCAAAATAGTGAGATGACTATTAGGTAGAGGCAATAAACCTACCGAGCCTGGTGATAGCTGGTTATCCAGAACAGGATCTTAGTTCTAACTTAAACCTACCAAAAACAGACAAATTAAAATGTAGATTTAAGCAATAGTCTAAAAGGGTACAGCCTTTCAGACGCGGGATACAACCCCCATTAGAGAGTAAAAAAAAAATAAATCACAATAGTTGGCCTAAAAGCAGCCACCAAACAAGACAGCGTTCAAGCTCAACAGTATATAAAACTAATTCTACTTATAATAATTAATGCTCCTAATGCAAAACTGGATTGCTCTATTATTAAATAGAAGTAATAATGTTGATATGAGTAACAAGAAGCATTTCTCCTTGCACATGTGTATATCAGAACGAATAATTCACTGATAGTTATCGAAACAAATATGCCTATTAACTTAAGCCTTTATTATAAATCGTTAGCCCAACACAGGAGTGCGCCTAAGGAAAGATTAAAAAAAGTAAAAGGAACTCGGCAAACACAAACCCCGCCTGTTTACCAAAAACATCACCTCTAGCATAAAAAGTATTAGAGGCATTGCCTGCCCAGTGACTCTAGTTAAACGGCCGCGGTATCCTGACCGTGCAAAGGTAGCATAATCATTTGTTCTCTAAATAGGGACTTGTATGAATGGCCTCACGAGGGTTTAACTGTCTCTTACTTTTAATCAGTGAAATTGACACTCCCGTGAAGAGGCGGGAATTAAAAAATAAGACGAGAAGACCCTATGGAGCTTCAATTAACTAACTTATAAGTTATAATACTAATCTAAAAGAGACAAATCAAACTTGACTAAGTTAACAATTTGGGTTGGGGCGACCTCGGAATAAAAATCAACTTCCGAGATAGATCTACTAAGACCTACAAGTCAAAGTTATCTTACCACACATTGATCCGCCAATGACGATCAACGAAACAAGTTACCCTAGGGATAACAGCGCAATCCTATTTAAGAGCCCATATCGACAATTAGGGTTTACGACCTCGATGTTGGATCAGGACATCCCAATGGTGCAGCAGCTATTAATGTGTTCGTTTGTTCAACGATTAAAGTCCTACGTGATCTGAGTTCAGACCGGAGCAATCCAGGTCGGTTTCTATCTATTTATAAGTCCCTCCTAGTACGAAAGGACAAGAGAGACAGGGCCCACTTAAAATAAGCGCCCTAATGACAATGGATGAACTAATCTTAATCCTATATACCCATAAACTGCCCGAGAAATAGGGCCTAGTTAAAGTGGCAGAGACCGGTAATTGCATAAAACTTAAACTTTTAAATTCGAAGGTTCAATTCCTTCCTTTAACACTGATATGTATTTTATAAATCTACTAACCACAATTATCCCAATTCTTCTGGCTGTAGCATTTCTAACTTTATTAGAACGAAAAGTACTAGGTTACATACAATTCCGAAAAGGGCCTAATATCGTAGGTCCTTACGGATTACTCCAACCAATTGCTGATGCAATCAAACTATTCACTAAAGAACCCCTACAACCATCAGCGTCCTCCCTAACTCTATTTATTATTGCACCCACCCTAGCACTAACCCTAGCATTAATGATATGAGTTCCATTACCAATACCATATCCACTGGTAAATATAAATCTAGGCGTATTATTTATGTTAGCTCTATCAAGCCTAGCCGTTTATGCTATTTTATGATCCGGGTGGGCCTCTAACTCAAAATATGCATTAATCGGCGCTCTACGAGCAGTAGCTCAAACGATCTCCTATGAAGTCACTCTGGCAATTATTATCTTATCTGTTCTACTCCTAAATGGCTCTTTTACACTATCAACACTAGCTACAACCCAAGAATACATTTGACTGATCCTTCCATCTTGACCCTTAACTATAATATGATTTATCTCTACCCTAGCCGAAACTAATCGAGCACCTTTCGACCTCACAGAAGGAGAATCAGAGCTAGTGTCGGGATTTAATGTTGAATATGCCGGAGGCCCTTTTGCTCTATTTTTCCTCGCAGAATATGCCAATATTATTATAATAAATGTCCTCACAACTACCCTATTTCTAGGATCATACAAAAATCTAATATTCCCAGAAATATCTACTATCAGCCTAATAATCAAAACACTACTACTCACAACATTTTTTCTATGAATTCGAGCATCATACCCACGATTTCGATATGACCAACTAATACACTTATTATGAAAAAATTTCTTACCCCTTACTCTGGTAATGTGTATATGACATATAACCCTACCAATTATCCTGGCAGGCATTCCACCCCTAACATAAGAAATATGTCTGACAAAAGAGTTACTTTGATAGAGTAAAACATAGGAGTCTAAGCCCCCTTATTTCTAGAATTATAGGAATTGAACCTACGCCCAAGAATTCAAAATTCTTTGTGCTACCTACCTCACACCAAACTCTAAGTAAGGTCAGCTAAATAAGCTATCGGGCCCATACCCCGAAAATGTTGGTTACACCCTTCCCGTACTAATCAATCCTTTAACATTTTCCCTAATTATAACAACAATAGTCTCAGGAACCCTACTAGTTATAACAAGCTCGCACTGGTTCATGATCTGAGTAGGATTTGAAATAAATATATTAGCTATTATCCCCCTGTTAACAAAAAAGCACAATCCACGATCCACAGAAGCAGCAACAAAATATTTTTTAACACAAGCAACCGCCTCTATGCTCTTAATAATGGCTGCAACTATCAACTTATTATATACTGGCCATTGGTCAACTATGAAAATAATTAATCCAATAGCATCAACTATAATAACACTAGCTCTTACAATAAAACTTGGACTCGCCCCATTTCACCTATGAGTGCCAGAAGTTACCCAAGGTATTCCACTATCATCAGGACTGATTTTACTAACATGACAAAAACTAGCACCTCTGTCAATCCTATATATAACTACACCCCTCATAAATATGACACTCTTAATAACTATATCTCTTTTATCAGTCGCAATTGGGGGATGAGGAGGACTAAACCAAACTCAGCTACGTAAAATCTTAGCTTACTCATCTATCGCCCATATAGGCTGAATAGTCTCTGTTCTAATTTATAACCCCACCATAACACTATTAAATCTATACATCTACATTCTAATAACAACTACAACCTTTATGTTATTAATAATTAGCTCAGCAACTACAACAACCTCAATAGCCCGTATATGAAATAATATTCCTCTAATTACCATAATCACCTTAATTATCATACTATCTCTAGGAGGCCTACCCCCACTAACTGGCTTCCTACCAAAATGACTAATTATCCAAGAAATAGTAAAAAATAATAATATTATTATACCAACTATAATAACTCTCCTTGCCCTATTAAATTTATACTTCTATACACGAATCACATACACCACATCACTTACTATACTTCCAACAATAAATAATATAAAAATTAACTGACAACTTAAAAATCCAAAGCAAATAACATGTATGCCCCTTATAATTACTATCTCCACCCTCATCCTTCCAATCTCACCAATAATATTAATCCTGGGTTAGGAGTTTAGGTTATTCAGACCAGAGACCTTCAAAGCCTCAAGAAAACATACACTGTTTAACTCCTGATACTAAGGACTGCAAGACTTTATCCTACATCAAATGAATGCAAATCAATTACTTTAATTAAGCTAAGCCCTTTCTAGATTGATGGGATTAAAACCCATGAAAAATTAGTTAACAGCTAAATACCCTAAACAACTGGCTTCAATCTACTTCTCCCGCCGAAAGAAAAAAAAGGCGGGAGAAGCCCCGGCAGGATTGAAGCTGCTTCTTTGAATTTGCAATTCAATATGGACTACACCACAGAGCTTGGTAAAAAGAGGAATTATTCACCCCTGTCCTTAGATTTACAGTCTAATGCCTACTCGGCCATTTTACCTATGTTCATTAATCGATGATTATTTTCAACAAACCATAAAGATATCGGCACCCTATATCTTTTATTCGGTGCTTGAGCTGGTATGGTGGGCACTGCGTTAAGCCTATTAATTCGCGCCGAGCTAGGTCAGCCAGGAGCTCTGCTAGGGGATGACCAGATTTATAACGTAGTAGTTACTGCCCATGCTTTTGTAATAATTTTCTTTATAGTAATACCTATTATGATCGGAGGCTTTGGGAACTGACTGGTCCCTCTAATAATCGGAGCCCCCGATATAGCTTTTCCTCGAATAAATAATATAAGTTTCTGACTGCTCCCTCCTTCTTTCCTACTACTTCTAGCTTCATCTGCGGTAGAAGCTGGAGCAGGCACCGGCTGAACGGTTTATCCTCCCCTAGCAGGAAATCTTGCTCACGCAGGAGCCTCTGTTGATTTAGCTATCTTCTCTTTACATCTAGCAGGTGCGTCCTCAATCTTGGGAGCAATTAACTTTATTACTACAATTATCAATATAAAACCCCCTGCTCTCTCTCAATATCAAACACCCCTATTTGTTTGATCCGTCCTAATCACAGCTGTTCTTCTCCTATTGTCACTTCCTGTGCTAGCCGCTGGGATTACAATGCTATTAACAGACCGAAACTTAAATACGACTTTTTTTGATCCTGCTGGAGGGGGGGATCCAATCCTATATCAACACCTATTCTGATTCTTTGGTCACCCAGAGGTATATATTTTAATTTTACCCGGTTTTGGCATTATTTCTCATATTGTTACATACTACTCAGGGAAAAAAGAACCTTTTGGATACATGGGAATAGTATGAGCCATAATGTCCATTGGATTCCTAGGATTTATTGTATGGGCTCACCACATATTCACAGTAGGCATGGATGTAGACACCCGAGCTTATTTCACTTCCGCTACTATAATTATTGCCATCCCTACTGGAGTCAAGGTATTTAGCTGACTAGCTACTCTTCACGGAGGTAATATTAAATGATCTCCGGCTATACTCTGAGCCCTAGGCTTTATTTTTCTATTTACGGTAGGAGGCCTAACAGGCATCGTACTTGCCAACTCCTCTCTTGATATTGTTCTCCACGACACCTATTATGTAGTGGCCCACTTTCATTATGTCTTATCTATAGGGGCAGTATTCGCCATTATAGCAGGCTTCGTGCACTGATTCCCTCTATTCTCAGGTTATACAATAAACACAACTTGAGCAAAAATTCACTTTTTAATTATATTTGTAGGAGTCAATATAACTTTTTTCCCTCAACATTTTTTAGGACTATCAGGCATACCACGACGCTATTCAGACTACCCTGATGCCTATACAACCTGAAATACTATTTCTTCTATAGGCTCCTTTATCTCTCTGACAGCTGTTGTGCTAATAGTTTTTATAGTATGAGAGGCATTTGCATCCAAACGAGAAGTGTTAGTAGTAGAACTACCTCTAACAAACCTTGAATGACTTCATGGATGTCCTCCGCCTTACCATACGTTCGAAGAGCCCTCTTATGTAAATCGTAAGTAAAATAGGTACAAGAAAGGAAGGTTTCGAACCCCCAGAAATCGGTTTCAAGCCGATACCATAACCATTATGTCTCTCTCAATAAATGAGGTATTAGTAAAATTTACATAACTTTGTCAAAGTTAAATTATAGGTGAAAGTCTTATATACCTTCATGGCATACCCCCTCCAACTAGGACTTCAAGATGCAACATCACCCATCATAGAAGAACTATTAAACTTTCATGACCACGCCTTAATGATTGTTTTTCTAATTAGCTCTCTCGTATTATATATTATTTCACTCATACTGACAACCAGCCTAACTCACACTAGTACGATAGATGCTCAAGAGGTAGAGACAATCTGGACAATTTTACCAGCTATTATCCTAATTATAATTGCACTCCCTTCACTACGAATTCTTTATATGATGGATGAAATTAATAACCCATCCATTACCATTAAAACTCTTGGCCATCAATGATACTGAAGTTACGAGTATACAGATTATGAAGACCTTGTATTCGATTCATATATAATTCCGACTCAGGAACTAACTCCTGGGCAATTTCGTTTACTTGAAGTTGACAACCGGGTGGTTCTACCTGTCGAATTGACGATTCGAATGCTGATCTCATCAGAAGATGTATTACACTCCTGAGCCATTCCATCCCTAGGACTAAAAACAGATGCCATTCCGGGACGCCTAAATCAAACAACACTACTATCTACCCGACCAGGCTTATATTACGGACAGTGCTCTGAAATTTGCGGATCTAATCATAGCTTTATACCTATCGTTCTTGAAATTATCCCATTAAAATATTTCGAAAAATGATCTTCATCAATACTATAATCTCATTAAGAAGCTAATCAGCACTAACCTTTTAAGTTAGAGAATGGGAGTTTAAACCTCTCCTTAATGATATGCCACAATTAAACACATCCACCTGGCCAATCACAATCATATCAATAATTATAACATTATTTATTATATTTCAACTAAAAATTTCAAAGCACCTTTACCACTTAAACCCTGCACCTCTAACTGTTGAATCGCATAAATACACAAACCCCTGAGAAATTAAATGAACGAAAATTTATTTGCCTCTTTCACTACCCCTACGATAATAGGCCTGCCTATTGTAATTCTCATTGTTTTATTTCCCAGCATTCTTTTTCCATCAACAACACGCCTAATTAACAACCGCCTAATAATCCTCCAACAGTGACTCGTCCGTATAATTACAAAACAGATAATAGCCATTCACAGCGAAAAGGGCAAGACTTGAGCCTTAATACTAATCTCTCTAATTATATTTATTGGCTCTACAAACCTGCTAGGCCTTCTACCTCACTCATTTACACCAACTACGCAGCTGTCGACAAATCTCGGTATAGCCATCCCTCTTTGAGCAGGCACAGTGATCTTAGGTTTCCGCTATAAAACAAAGGCATCTCTTGCACACTTCTTGCCTCAGGGCACACCACTACCTCTAATCCCAATACTAGTCATTATTGAAACAATTAGCCTATTTATTCAGCCCATGGCATTGGCAGTGCGACTTATAGCAAACATCACTGCGGGACATTTGCTGATTCACTTAATTGGAAGCGCCACATTAGCCCTAATAAATATTAGCATAACCACAGCCACTGTCACATTCATTATTCTTGTATTATTAACAGTACTAGAATTCGCGGTCGCCCTTATTCAAGCTTATGTTTTCACCTTGCTAGTGAGCTTATATCTACACGATAATACTTAATGACCCACCAAACCCATGCATATCATATAGTCAACCCCAGTCCTTGACCACTAACAGGAGCACTCTCAGCTCTCCTATTAACTTCCGGTCTAGTAATATGGTTCCACTTTAATTCAATACTCCTACTACTAATTGGCCTAACTACTAACATATTAACAATATATCAATGGTGACGAGATATTGTCCGAGAAAGCACATTTCAAGGACACCACACACCAATTGTACAAAAAGGACTTCGATATGGGATAATCTTATTTATTGCCTCAGAAGTATTTTTCTTTTCAGGGTTCTTCTGAGCCTTTTATCATTCAAGCTTGGCCCCTACCCTAGAACTAGGAGGCTATTGACCACCCGCAGGCATTACCCCTCTTAACCCAATAGAAGTGCCCCTTCTCAATACATCCGTTCTACTGGCCTCTGGAGTTTCTATTACATGAGCCCATCATAGTCTTATAGAAGGAAGCCGAAAACATATGATGCAAGCACTATTTATTACAATTATCTTAGGACTTTACTTTACACTGCTACAAGCCTCTGAATATTATGAAACACCATTTACTATTTCAGACGGCGTTTACGGCTCCACTTTCTTTATGGCAACAGGATTTCATGGCCTTCATGTTATTATTGGGTCAACATTCCTTGTCGTATGTTTCCTACGCCAATTAAACTTTCACTTTACATCAAATCATCACTTCGGATTTGAAGCTGCCGCCTGATATTGACACTTTGTAGATGTTGTATGACTATTCCTGTATGTTTCTATCTATTGATGAGGTTCTTATTCTTTTAGTATAAATCAGTACAGCTGACTTCCAATTAGCAAGACTTGGGTGAACCCCAAGAAAGAATAATAAATTTTATACTAACACTACTTACTAACACTCTGCTAGCAATACTATTAGTAATAATTGCGTTTTGACTCCCTCAAATAAATGTCTACGCCGAAAAGTCGAGCCCCTATGAATGTGGCTTTGATCCCATAGGATCAGCTCGCCTTCCCTTTTCTATGAAATTTTTTCTAGTAGCCATTACTTTTTTACTATTTGACCTAGAAATTGCACTTCTATTACCCCTCCCATGAGCCTCCCAAACTAACAAACTAGTATCTATATTATTAATATCCTTATTCCTAATCTCATTATTAATTATTAGCCTAACCTATGAATGAATACAAAAGGGGCTAGAATGATCTGAATATGATAATTAGTTTAAAATAAAACAAATGATTTCGACTCATTAAATTATGATTATAGAACATAATTATCAATATGTCTCTAACCCATATAAATATTATAGTAGCATTCACTATATCTCTTCTAGGCCTACTAATATATCGGTCACACCTGATATCGTCACTTCTATGCCTAGAAGGACTGATACTTTCTTTATTCACACTAATTACTATCACAACTCTTGCTACCCATACAACCCTAATTAACATAATGCCTATTATCCTACTGGTATTTGCAGCCTGTGAAGCAGCACTCGGCCTCTCTCTATTAGTAGCAGTATCTAACACATACGGAACAGATTATGTTCAAAATCTTAATTTACTCCAATGCTAAAAACTATCCTCCCCACAATTATACTAATTCCCCTTACATGATTTTCAAAAAACAATATAATCTGAATTAACTCTACAATATATAGCCTGATAATTAGCATAACATGCTTACCCCTAATAAATCAGCCCTGCGACAACAGTCTAAACCTATCCCTATTATTTTTCTCCGACCCTTTATCAGCCCCATTGATAATATTAACAGTATGACTTCTCCCACTTATAATTATCGCCAGCCAACATCACCTGTCCAAAAGCCCTATTATACAAAAAAAATTATATATTACTATAATAATTTTACTTCAAATTTTCTTAATCATAACATTCTCTGCTACTGAATTAATTATATTTTATATTTTATTTGAGGCCACACTACTACCTACACTCATTATAATTACTCGATGAGGAGGACAAGCCGAGCGACTAAATGCCGGCACTTACTTCCTCTTTTATACTCTAGCTGGGTCATTACCCCTGCTAGTTGCACTACTCTATACCCAAAATGAAATAGGCTCACTAAACCTGCTACTACTTCAATATTGAACCAACCCACCACACTATCTCTGAACCAACCTGGCCCTATGACTAGCATATATGCTGGCCTTCATAGTAAAAATGCCTTTATACGGCCTCCACCTCTGACTACCTAAAGCCCACGTAGAAGCTCCAATTGCAGGTTCTATAGTACTAGCGGCTATTTTACTAAAACTAGGTGGATACGGTATGCTACGAATTACTCTAATATTAAATCCAACCACTAATCTTATAATATACCCTTTCTTGACTTTATCCCTATGAGGCATAATCATAACCAGCTCTATTTGTCTACGTCAAACAGACCTAAAATCACTAATTGCCTACTCCTCTGTCAGCCACATGGCACTTGTTATCATAGCAATTTTAATTCAAACCCCCTGAAGCTTTATAGGGGCAACAGCATTAATAATTGCACATGGCCTAACATCCTCAATATTATTCTGTCTAGCAAATACTAACTATGAACGAACTCACAGTCGAACTATGCTGTTAGCCCGAGGCTTACAAATAGTCCTACCCCTAATGGCAGCCTGATGGCTAATAGCAAGTCTAGCAAACTTAGCTCTACCCCCCTCTATCAATCTAATAGGAGAGCTATTTGTGACAATAGCTATATTCTCATGGTCAAACCTATCTATTCTCCCCCTAGGCATTAATATTGTAATCACTGCTTTATACACACTATATATACTAACTACAACTCAACGAGGAAAATATACCTATCATATTAATAGTATTAAACCTTCTTTTACTCGAGAAAATACTCTTATATCACTTCACCTAACACCCTTACTACTATTAATGATTAATCCACAAATTATTCTAGGAACCTCATACTGTAAATATAGTTTAACAAAAACCTTAGATTGTGAGTCTAATAATAGAAAAATAAAAATTCTTATTTACCGAAAAAGTGCAAGAACTGCTAACTCATGCACCCGCGCCTAAATAGTGCGGCTTTTTCAAACTTTTAAAGGATAGAAGTAATCCATTGGTCTTAGGAATCAAAAAATTGGTGCAACTCCAAATAAAAGTTATAAACCTACTATCAACTATAATACTTATATCACTAATTGTTCTGACTTTACCTCTTACAAACCCTACCAATAATTCTTTAAACAATAACTACTACCCCAAATATGTTAAAACAATAATCTCATACTCCTTTATAATTAGCATACTCCCAACTATCGTATTCATCCAATCAGGACAAGAAATAATAATCTCAAATTGACATTGAATAACAATCCAAACTATAAAACTATCCCTTAGCTTTAAATTAGACTTTTTATCTATGATATTCATGCCTATCGCCTTATTTATTACTTGATCCATTATAGAATTTTCAATATGGTATATACATTCAGATCCTAATATCAACCGCTTTTTCAAGTACTTACTAACATTTTTAATTACTATACTAATTCTTGTCACTGCCAATAACATTTTCCAATTATTTATTGGCTGAGAAGGAGTAGGCATTATATCCTTTCTACTTATTAGCTGATGATATGGTCGAACAGATGCCAATACAGCCGCACTACAGGCAATCTTATACAATCGCATCGGAGACATCGGCTTTATCTTATCCATAGCATGATTTATTATAAACTCTAACTCATGAGAAATTCAACAGATCTTTGCCCTAGACATAGAAAACACCACCCTTCCATTAATAGGGCTATTACTAGCTGCTACAGGCAAATCAGCCCAGTTCGGCCTACATCCCTGGCTCCCCTCCGCTATAGAAGGCCCCACCCCAGTTTCAGCCCTACTGCACTCTAGTACAATAGTTGTTGCAGGCATTTTTCTACTTATTCGTTTCTACCCCCTAATAGAAAATAATAAATTAGTTCAAACAATAGCACTATGTCTAGGAGCCAGCACCACTCTTTTCACAGCCATCTGCGCACTAACTCAAAATGATATCAAAAAAATCGTAGCCTTTTCCACTTCAAGTCAACTAGGCCTTATAATGGTTACAATTGGCATTAATCAACCCCAACTAGCATTTCTTCATATTTGTACACACGCATTTTTCAAAGCAATATTGTTTATATGCTCCGGATCCATTATCCACAGCCTAAACGACGAACAAGATATTCGAAAAATAGGAGGCCTATTTAAACCACTACCCTTCACAACTACCGCTTTAATTGTTGGAAGTCTTGCACTAACAGGGATACCATTCCTAACAGGATTTTATTCAAAAGACCTAATCATTGAAACCGCTAATTTATCTTACACAAACGCCTGGGCCCTATTAATAACCCTAGTCGCCACCTCACTGACAGCTGTATATAGCACTCGAATTATCTTCTTTACCACACTTGGAAAACCACGGTACCTTTCCCTAATCACAATTAATGAAAACAACCCTCTCCTAATGAACTCAATTACTCGTCTCCTAATTGGCAGCATCTTTGCTGGATTTATCATTTCTAATAACATAACTCCTTCAACCGTGCCTCAAATAACCATACCACCACACCTAAAACTCGCTGCTCTAGTAGTTACCCTGACAGGATTTGCTGTCGCCTTAGAACTCAACTATATTACCCAAAATTTAAAATATAGCCACCCATCAACCATATTTAAATTCTCAACCCTACTAGGATATTTTCCCCATATCATTCATCGAACTGGCCCTCTAACAAAACTGCTTATTAGTCAAAAATCAGCCACTATAATTATAGACCTAGAGTGATTAGAAAATACACTGCCAAAATTAACATCCAAAATTCAACAAAACTCTTCAATTATGATCTCTAACCAAAAAGGCTTAATTAAACTTTATTTCTTATCTTTCCTCATTACCATTGCTATTGCCATAACTATATTTAATTTCCTCGAGTAATTTCTAAAATGATTACTACACCAACAAATAAAGATCAGCCAGTAACTACCACTAATCAGCCACCATAACTATACAATGCAGCAACACCTATAACCTCACTACTAAAGACATCTGAACTAACTACATCACAAATAACCCAGTCTCCAACCTCACTAAACTTAAAAACCAACTCAAACTCTCCCCCAATTAACACATACAAAGATAATATACACTCTATAACTAACCCAACAATAAAAGACCCCAGCACAATTACATTAGAGACTCACACCTCGGGATATTGCTCCATGGCCATAGCCGTTGTATATCCAAAAACTACAAGTATCCCACCTAGATAAATTAAAAACACTATCAAACCCAAAAATGAACCACCAAAACTTACGACAATACCACAACCAACCCCCCCACTCACAATTAAACTAATCCCACCATACACTGGAGATGGCTTTGAAGAAAATCCAACAAAACCAACCACAAAAATAATACTCAAAATAAATATAATATAAACTAACATTGTTCTTACATGGGCAGATCCACGACTAATGACACGAAAAATCACCGTTGTATTTCAACTACAAGAACAACTAATGACCAACATTCGAAAGTCCCACCCTCTTATAAAAATTATCAATAACGCATTTATTGACTTACCCGCCCCCTCAAATATCTCATCATGATGAAACTTTGGATCTCTCTTAGGTATTTGCTTAGCACTACAGATTCTAACAGGACTTTTCTTAGCCATACACTATACGTCAGACACCACAACAGCTTTCAGTTCTGTCACCCATATTTGCCGAGATGTAAATTATGGCTGAATACTTCGATATCTTCATGCCAATGGAGCTTCTATATTTTTTATCTGCCTTTATCTACATATCGGACGAGGCCTTTATTATGGATCCTACATATACACAGAAACTTGAAATGTAGGTGTAATCCTACTATTCGCCGTCATAGCCACTGCCTTTATAGGATACGTACTTCCATGGGGCCAAATATCTTTTTGAGGAGCAACCGTAATTACCAACCTACTATCCGCAATCCCATACATCGGAACAAATCTTGTCGAATGAATCTGAGGTGGGTTCTCCGTAGATAAAGCTACACTAACCCGATTTTTTGCATTTCACTTTCTACTTCCCTTTATTATCTCTGCCATAGTAATAGTCCATCTTCTATTCCTTCACGAAACTGGATCTAATAATCCAATGGGAATTCCTTCCAATATAGACATAATCCCTTTTCATCCTTATTATACAATCAAAGACATCTTAGGCCTTATAGTAATACTTACAGTCCTCCTAGCCCTAGTCTTATTTTCTCCTGACATACTGGGGGACCCTGACAACTACTCCCCAGCCAACCCACTCAACACCCCTCCTCACATTAAGCCGGAGTGATATTTCCTATTTGCATACGCAATCCTACGATCAATCCCTAATAAATTAGGAGGAGTAATTGCCTTAGTACTCTCAATCTTAATCCTTATCATTATTCCGCTACTCCATACTTCCAAACAACGCAGTATGGCCTTTCGTCCTCTTAGCCAATGTATATTCTGACTACTAGTAACAGATCTCTTAATCCTGACATGAATTGGAGGACAACCAGTTGAACATCCATATATTATTATTGGACAATTAGCATCAATCCTATACTTTCTAACTATCACCACACTAATACCACTAGCCAGTCTATTAGAAAATCGTTTACTAAAATGAAGAGTCTATGTAGTATATTAATTACACTGATCTTGTAAATCAGAAAAGAGAGAAAGTCCCCTCTCCAAAGACTCAAGAGAAAGACTTAAGCCCTACCATCAGCACCCAAAGCTGAAGTTCTAATTAAACTACCTCTTGAAACACATATCAAAGCAATATAACACAAAAATCTGATCTACTAACCTACATAACTATTGTACCTAGGTGATCATAAATAAATTATTACATCTGAGACATTGTATGTGCAATCATATATAAACACACAAAAACACTAACACATGTATGCAGCTACGTACATTATAATTTACATGAATATCAACTAAACATATAACGTCAATATTACATAACATACTGCATGTATAGTTATACATGATATTATATCCCACATGAATATTAAGCAAGTATATAAAGATATTAATACCACATAATACATTATATGTATAACTGTACATAATATTATACTCCACATGAATATTAAGCAAGTATATAAAGATATTAATACCACATAATACATTATATGTATAACTGTACATAATATTATACTCCACATGAATATTAAGCAAGTGCATGAAAATGTTAACATTACATAATACATTAAATGCGTGATCGTACATACCCCATCAAATGAAAAAAATCCAAAACAACACGGATATCCCCAACCAAAGTAAATCTCATAATTCAGCAACCTCCGTGAAACCATCAACCCGCCCAATAAGTACTACCCTCCTCGCCCCGGGCCCATAGCATGTGGGGGTTTCTAGATATGGGTCGTAAACGACATCTGGTTCTTACTTCAGGCACATTAAACCAAGATCGCCCACTCGTTCCCCTTAAATAAGACATCTCGATGGATTCATGACTAATCAGCCCATGCCGCGGCATAACTGTGCTGCCATGCCCTTGGTATTTTTATATTTTGGGGATGCTTCGACTCAGCAATGGCCGTCAAAGGCCCTGACCCGGAGCTATAACTATTCCGGACGAGCATTTTAATGTACCTCCTTCACCCTCATAATGGGGTAACGGGACATTTATAATGAATGGTCCAAAGACATAAAATGGTTTATTTACATGTTTAATAGTTTAAGTCTAACATACCCACTAAACAGGTGTAAGATACTTAATGGTCGCAGGACATCATACGCATACGCATACGCATACGCATACGCATACGCATACGCATACGCATACGCATACGCATACGCATACGCATACGCATACGCATACGCATACGCATACGCATACGCATACGCATACGCATACGCATACGGCTTCATATGACAAACCCCCCTTACCCCCCATTAAGTCTAAATCAAAATATTATTGATACATCTTGCCAAACCCCAAAAACAAGAAGAATAATATTACGACACTTATAGACTTAACTCATACTCTGCACCAAATCTATAACTTTCTCCCACCACAAAGTCACACCCCTCTACTTTAAAGATACAATTTCCTTAGACAGACATGTCCTCAGATCTGCAAACGGGCCTTCAAACACAACACGCCTACTAACAAATAGGCCTAAGG